TATTCTTGGCTTGTATCCATAATGAATCCTATGGATCGTTAGGATTGGTGTATTCTTTTCTATCCCGTAGTTTCGTTTCGGATCATAGATCAAGCTAAATATCATAACTTTTGTTACCCATCCTGGTCCTGCATATTGCCCTTATTTCCTTTCGTGTTGGAATAGAAACTTATTAAGCAGACGATATTTTACGAATTTTACGAAAGGGGTTCTTCCGATTCTTAAGGGAGAACAACTATTTTTTTTTTTCGATGTGAATTTCACACAACAGGGGGAACTATTAAGAAGTTTTTTTTCTATAATTTTTTTTTTTTAGTTTAGAATAGAATTTCTATTTAATAATTATATCATAAAATAATTAAATAAAATAGATAATAAAATTAAAAATTAAAAAATCGATTTTATTTTATTTAATAATATAGAAATATATAGAAATATCATATTAAGATTAAGTTAAGATAAGATTTCATTTTCGAATTTTAATCCGTTTTGCTTGTTTTCTCAATTTTATTCTTTTGTATTCGTTTTTCAACACTCATATTGACAACAGAGTATCAAACAAATATAATCCGAACATGAATAAATCGATCGATTTATTCACGTTACCGTTCCGTAGGCTTTTTTATTGTGATTGAATATACACATCCTATTTGATTAATTTTATTAGGGTTGCTAACTCAATGGTAGAGTACTCGGCTTTTAAGCGCGACTCAATTTTTTACACATTTCTATGAAGCAATTAGTTCGTCCATACCATTGGTAGAGTTTGTAAGACCACGACTGATCCAGAAAGGAATGAATGGAAAAAGCAGCATGTCGTATCAATACAATGGCAAATAAAAAAAAAATTAATTCTTATTGGATCATTGGGTCCGGCCAAAATTTTTGTTTGAATTCTTGGATCGAAAGAAAAAAATGCAATTGGGTTGAATTAATAAAGGGATAGAGCTTGGCGGCTCCAATTATAGGGAAACAAAAAGCAACGAGCTTTCGTTTTTAATTTGAATGATTACCCCATCTAATTGTACGTTAAAAATCGATTAGTGCTTGATGTGGGAAAAGCTTATGCCACGAATAGATTATTTTGTGATTTATTTTTGTTATGAGTCCTAACTATTAGCTATTCTCCATTATGGGATGGCGATAAATGTGTAGAAGAAAGAGTATATTGATAAAGATCTTTTTTTTTTTTCCAAAATCAAAAGAGCGATTAGGCTGAGAAAATAAAGGATTTCTAACTAGCTTGTTATCCTAGAACAATTAATTAGATTAGATGGAAAAAGCGAGGAGAGAGAGTCCGTTGATGGGTTTTACTTGTTTTCTAGGTATCTATTCATACTCATTTTTTATTCTAATTAGAATATATATAATACCTGTTTTGACTGTATCGCACTATGTATCATTTGAGAATCAATGAATCCCTGATCCTTTGACCAAATTGAATTTCAAAAATGGAGGAATATCAAGTAGATTTAGAACTAGATATATCTCGCCAACAGGACTTCCTATACCCACTTATTTTTCGTGAGTATATTTATGGACTTGCTTATGGTCATGATTTTAATAGATCCATTTTTGCGGAAAATGTAGATTATGACAATAAATCTAGTTTACTGATTGTAAAACGTTTAATTCCTCGAATGTATCAACAGAATCATTTGATTATTTCTGCTAATGATTCTAAAAAAAATCAATTTGGGGGTTATAACAAGAATTTGTATTCTCAAATAATATCAGAAGGTTTTGCCATCGTCGTGGAAATTCCATTTTCCCTACAATTAATAAGCTCCTCCTTAGAGGGGGCAGAAATCATAAAATATTATAATAATTTGCGATCGATTCATTCCATTTTTCCGTTTTTCGAGGATAAATTTCCATATTTAAATTATGTGTCAGATGTACGAATACCCTATCCTACCCATCTGGAAATCTTGGTTCAAACCTTTCGATACTGGGTGAAAGATGCCCCTTTCTTTCATTTATTAAGGTTGTTTCTTTATGAGTATTGTAATTGGAATAGTCTTATTACTCCAAAAAAATCGATTTCTACTTTTTCAAAAAGTAATCCAAGATTTTTCTTGTTCCTATATAATTTTTATGTATGTGAATACGAATCTATCTTCCTTTTTCTACGTAACAAATCCTCTCATTTACGATTAACATCTTTTAGCGTTTTTTTTGAGCGAATCTATTTCTATGCAAAAATAGAAGATTTTGTAGAAGTCTTTGCTAATGATTTTTCGTCTACCTTATCATTCTTCACGGATCCTTTCATTCATTATGTTAGATATCAAGGAAAATCCATTTTGGCTTCAAAGAATGCGCCCCTTTTGATGAATAAATGGAAATACTATCTTATCCATTTATGGCAATGTCATTTTGATGTTTGGTCTCAACCAGGAACGATCCAAATAAACCAATTCTCCGAACATTCATTTCACCTTTTGGGCTATTTTTCAAATGTGCGGTTAAATCGTTCAGCAGTACGGAGTCAAATGTT